AAATAAAATGCCTGAAAAAGGGTTACTTTGATAGAGTAAATCATGTATTATTTATACTTTTATTATACTTTAAGAATTAATCTAAACCATAAATTTCAAAAATTTATATGCATATACACTTAAGTATAAACTAGAAAAATAAGCTAAATAAAGCTTTTGGATTCATACTTCAAATATAGAATAAAATTCTTTTTTCTAATTAATTTAAATTTAACAAAAATTACATTTTTTATTATATTAATATTTAGAACTCTAATATCAATTTCAGCATCTAATTGATTATCTATATGAATAGGATTGGAACTAAATTTATTCTCTATTATCCCTATCTTAAATTTCAAATCATCAATTTATTCGATTGAAGCTACAATAAAATATTTTTTAATTCAAGCTTTTGCTTCAATTCTATTATTAATTTTTTTAATTAATAAAAATTTCTATTTTTTCAATAATAGAAATATTTTAATCATAATACCATTATTAATAAAATTAAGATTAATACCATTTCATTTATGATTACCATCTATAATAGAAGGACTAAATTGAACTTCATGTTTATTAATAATAACATGACAAAAAATTTCACCTTTAATTATAATTTCTTATTTAAATACCGATAAAAACTTAATTTTTTTAATTACCTTAATTTCTATAAATTCAATATTTGGGTTAAATCAAAATTCAATACGAAAAATTTTAGCCATATCTTCAATTAATAATTCCACATGAATATTATTTGCAATTTTATTAAACAATAAATTATGAATAAATTATTTTTTAATTTACTCTATATTAAATTTTTTAATTATTAAAATTCTTAATAATTATAAAATCAATTATATTAATCAATTAAAATTCTTTAATTTAAATTTTTTTTTTAAATTAAATATAATAATATTAATTTTTTCAATTATAGGTCTTCCACCTATAATCGGATTCTTAATAAAATGAATATTAATTAAAACCTTAATTTATAATCATATATATTTAATTATAATAATATTAATTATATTAACTATTTTAAATTTATTTTTTTATATCAAAATATCTTATTTTATATTATTCAATTTCAATTTATTTAATAAATGATATCTTCAAAACAAAAAAAATAATTATAATTTTTTTTTATTTATAAATTTTTTTAGATTATTTTTTAGCTACTTATTCTTTTATTAAGGTTTTAAGTTAAATTAAACTATTAATCTTCAAAATTAAAAATATTTTTTTTAAACCTTAATTAATATTTAATACCTTTAAATTTGCAATTTAATATCATATAATTTGAATATAAAGTCTTGATAAAAAGATTTTTTAAATCTATATATAAATTTACAATTTATAACCTATTATCAGCCATTTTATCTATAAAATGAATATTTTCAACTAATCATAAAGATATTGGAACTTTATATTTTTTATTTGGTATTTGATCAGGAATAATTGGATCTTCTCTTAGAATTCTAATTCGCTTAGAATTAAGACAAATTAACTCAATCATTAACAATAATCAATTATATAATGTAATTGTTACAATTCATGCTTTTATTATAATTTTTTTTATAACTATACCAATTGTAATTGGAGGTTTTGGAAATTGATTAATTCCTATAATAATAGGATGCCCAGATATATCTTTTCCACGATTAAATAATATTAGATTCTGATTATTACCACCATCATTAATAATAATGATCTGCAGATTTATTATTAATAATGGAACAGGAACAGGATGAACTATTTATCCACCATTATCAAATAATATTGCTCATAATAATATTTCAGTTGATTTAACTATTTTTTCTCTTCATTTAGCAGGAATTTCATCAATTTTAGGAGCAATTAATTTTATTTGCACAATTTTAAACATAATACCAAATAATATAAAACTAAATCAAATTCCATTATTCCCATGATCAATTTTAATTACAGCTATACTATTAATTTTATCTTTACCAGTTTTAGCTGGAGCTATTACTATATTATTAACTGATCGAAATTTAAATACATCATTTTTTGATCCAGCAGGTGGAGGAGATCCTATTCTTTATCAACATTTATTTTGATTCTTTGGACATCCAGAAGTATATATTTTAATTCTACCTGGATTTGGATTAATTTCTCATATCATTAGTCAAGAAAGAAATAAAAATGAAACATTTGGAAATATTAGAATAATTTATGCAATATTAACTATTGGATTATTAGGATTTATTGTTTGAGCTCATCATATATTCACAATTGGAATAGATGTTGATACACGAGCTTACTTTACATCAGCAACTATAATCATTGCTATCCCAACAGGAATTAAAATTTTTAGATGATTAGCAACTATTTATGGATCTAAAATTAAATTTACACCCTCAACAATTTGAGCTTTAGGTTTTATTTTCTTATTTACAATCGGAGGATTAACAGGAGTAATTCTTGCTAATTCATCTATTGATATTGTTCTTCATGATACTTATTATGTAGTAGCTCATTTCCACTACGTTCTATCAATAGGGATTGTATTTGCAATCATTGCCAGTCTAATCCACTGATTTCCAATTATTACAGGATTCTCAATAAATAATTTTATTTTAAAAATTCAATTTATTTTAATATTCATTGGAGTTAATTTAACTTTCTTTCCACAACACTTTTTAGGTCTAAATGGAATGCCTCGACGATATTCAGATTACCCAAATAATTTTTTATTATGAAATATAATTTCATCAATTGGATCAATAATTTCTACATTCAGAATTATTATCCTAATTTATTCTATTTGAAACAGAATTTTTTTAAAAAAAATAACAATCTTTAAATTAAATTTAAATAATTCAATTGAATGAATTCATAACTTACCGCCTTTAGAACATTCATATTCAGAATTACCTTTAATTATTAACTTCTAATATGGCAGAATTTACATGCAATGAACTTAAAATTCATTTATAAAGAACAATCTTTTTTTAGAAATTATAACTTGATTAAAACTAAGATTTCAAAATAGAAATTCACCATTAATAGAACAATTAATTTTTTTTCATGACCATACAATTTTTATTATTATTATAATTATATCAATAATTACTTACATAATATTATTTATTATAAAAAATAAATTTATTAATATTAAAATTTCTGAAAATCAAATAATTGAATTTATTTGAACAGCAACTCCACCTATTATTTTAATTTTTATTGCAATACCTTCTCTTCATTTATTATATTTAATAGATGAAATTAAATGTCCTATTTTAACAATTAAAATCTTCGGACATCAATGATTTTGATCTTATGAATATTCAGATTTTTCAAATATTGAATTTGAAGCCTATATAATAAATGAATTAAATAAAAACAACTTCCGTTTAATTGAAGTAGATAATAAAACTATTTTACCATTTAAATTTAATATTCGATTATTAATTTCTTCAGATGATGTAATTCATTCATGAACTATCCCAAGATTAGCAATTAAAATTGATGCAATTCCAGGACGAATAAATCAAATTAACCTTTTTATAAATCGACCTGGAATTTATTTTGGCCAATGCTCAGAAATCTGTGGAATTAACCATAGATTTATACCTATTCAAATTGAATCAATTAATCTAAATAAATTTATTTATTGAATTAAAAATTTTTAATTCATTAGATGACTGAAAAGCAAAGTAATGATCTCTTAAATCAAAATATAGTAAATTAGCAATTACTTCTAATGAAAGAGATTAGTTAAAATAATAACATTAATTTGTCAAATTAAAATTATTTATTATAATATCACTTAATTCCACAAATAGCACCAATTAACTGATTAATTTTATTCTTTTTCTTTTTTACAATATTTTATTTAATCATAAATTTTTTATATTTTAGATTTATTAAAAATTTTAAAATTAAAAAAAATTTAAAAATTCAATCAAAAAATTACTACAAATTTATTTAATATTTTTGATCCGTCTACAACAATTATTAACTTAGAAATAAATTGAATCAGAACTCTTATAATCATTATATTTATCCCAAATTTCTTATGAATTTTACCAAATCGAATTAATTGATTAATATTTAAAATATTCAATATATTAAATAATGAAATATTAATACTTTATAAAATAAAAAAAATTAAATCTCCTGCATTTTTATTTATTTCACTTTTTTTATTTATTTTATTAAACAATTTTTTTAGATTATTTCCATACATTTTTTCATCATCAAGTCATATAGTATTTTCAATTACATTAGCTTTACCATTTTGATTTTTCTTTATTATCTTTTCAATATGTAAAAATACTAAAAATATAATCGCACATTTAATTCCATTAAATACTCCTATTTATTTAGCTCCTTTAATAACAATCATTGAAACAATAAGAATTATTATTCGACCAATATCTTTATCTATTCGTTTAACTGCAAATTTAATTGCAGGACATCTTTTAATAACATTATTAAATTTTAATTCATTAATAATTATTATTATTTTAATTCAAATATTTATAATAATTTTCGAATTATGTGTAGCTTTAATTCAAAGTTATGTATTTTCAATTCTTTCATCATTATATTCTAGTGAATAATGATAAAAATAAATCAACCTTATTTTATTTTAAATTTAAGCCCATGACCAATTTTAATAGCATTTAATACTTTCAATTTAATAATTTCAAATATTATAATTTTAAATTTTAAATTTAATATAACTTCATTAATTAATTTTTTTTTAATTATTAGAATTTCAATACTATGATGACGAGATGTAATTCGAGAAAGAACCTTTCAAGGAAATCATAATTTTAATATTATAAACTTAATTAAATTTAGAATAATTTTATTTATTATTTCTGAATTATTCTTATTTATTTCATTTTTCTGAAATTTCCTACATAATTCATTAGCACCATCAATCGAACTAGGATTAAACTGACCCCCAAAAAATATTATATTTTTTAATCCTTTATTAATTCCATTATTAAATACAATTATTTTATTAACATCAAGATTTACTATTACTTTAACTCATTTTTATTTATTAAATAACTTAAAAAAAAAAACAATTATATTTATAAATTTAACAATTATTTTAAGTACATACTTTTTATTACTTCAAATATTAGAATATAATCAAGCAACATTTACATTTTCAGATTCAATTTTTGGATCATCATTTTATATAGCAACAGGATTCCACGGTTTACATGTTATCATTGGAACAATTTTTCTTTTAATTAATTTAATACGAATACTTAAATTACATTTTTCTTTTATTCATCATATTAGATTTGAATTATCTGCATGATATTGACACTTTATCGATATCATTTGACTATTTTTATATATAACATTTTATTGATGAAATAATTAATTTTATTAATATAAAATAGTATATTTGATTTCCAATCAAAAAGTTTAAAAATTAAATAAAATAATTCTATTAAACTTAATTTCTATATTAACTTTAACCTTAATTTTAATATTATTATTTATAATTATAATTTTAATTAATATAAAAATAAAATTTAATCATAATAAATCAGCACCATTTGAATGCGGATTCGACCCATTCAATAAATCACGTATTCCATTCTCATTAAATTTTTATTTAATTGCAATTATTTTCTTAATTTTTGATATTGAAATTTCAATTATTTTACCAATAATTTTAAATTTTAAAATTTCAAATATAATTTATTTTAACTTAATATTTATAATATTTTTTATATTTATAATTATTACTATTTTTTATGAATGAAAATTTGGATCATTAAATTGAAAAATCTAAAGGATAATAGTTAAAATTTATAACATTTAATTTGCTTTTAAAAATTATTATTTAATTTATCTTAAATAAGAAGTAAATTTCATTACATATTAATTTCGACTTAATAATAGATTATTAAATCCTTATTTTTAATTGAAACCAAAAAGAGGTTTATTACTGTTAATAATAATATTGAAAAAAAAATTCCAATTAAAAAGATTTATAAAAAAGAAGCTGCTAACTATCTTTTAAAGCATTTTAAATGTTTAATCTTTAAATATTTATTAGTTTAAATAAAACATTATATTTTCAATATAAAAATAATTTTTTATTATAAATATTTTTTTTAATTTTTTTAAACTAGAAAAACTAACAATTTTAATAATAAAATTTAATGCATGTATAGCTACCTTCTCAAAAAATAAAAAAAAAATTAAATCACAATTTTAACTTTATTAAAAAATAATAAAATTTAACTAATCAGGATTTTTACTTTAACAAAAATTTTTCATAAAATTTTCATTTAAAAAAATTAATTTACCCTTATATCTTCAATATAATACTCTATTTTAAGCTATTTAAATTTAATAATTAAAAACAAAAATAATTAAAAATCATATAAAAAATAATAAAATATAAACTTTATATCTATTTAAAAAAATATTTTGAATATAAATAATTATCTTTTTTAAAAAAAAAACTAAACCATTATTTAAATTATATTCGATTCAACCAGTTTCAAGTAACTTTAAAGAAAAAAATCCAATATAAAGAAAATTATTTAAAAAAAAATTAACTTTTAAAAATAATAAATTTCATATTATTCTAAAAAAAAAAATATTAAATATAGAAATTAAATATTTTATAGAAAACAAAAAATTATTAAATTCAAAAAAAAATCAAATTCCAAAAAATAAAATTAAAACTCTCAAAATCTTAAATTTAAATTCTAATAAAATTAAATCAAATTTATAAAATATTAATCACATAAAAAAAGAACCAAAAAAAATTATAATTAATCTAATTAATAACATTCTAATAATTAAAAATTTTCTTTCAAATTTAATAATTATTAAATAACTATATATAGAATAATTTATTATTATTAAATAATAAATAACACGAATAGAATAAAAAAAAGTTAAAAAAAAAAAAAATAAAAAAAAAAAAAAAAAAAAAAAATTTAAATTCATTATCATAAAATATTCAAAAATTAAATCCTTAGAATAAAAACTACAAAAAAAAGGAAATCCACATAATGACATTAAAGTAAATATAAAAATTAAACCACAAAAAGGTAAACAATCAATTAAACCTCCTATCTTACGAATATCTTGATTATTATTTATATTTAAAATTAAAATTCCAGCTCTTAAAAATATTATAGATTTAAATAAAGCATGTATCAATAAATAAAAAAAACATATATCAATTTTTCCTAAACATAAAATTATAAATATAAATCTAATTTGACTTAAAGTAGAAAAAGCAATAATTTTTTTTAAATCAAATTCAAAAATAGCATTTAAACCAGATATTAATATAGTTAAACAAGAAATTACTATTAAATAATTCAAAAATGTAAATTTTAAAAAAATTTCACTAAAACGAATTATTAAATAAATACCAGCAGTTACTAAAGTAGAAGAATGAACTAATGAAGAAACAGGAGTAGGAGCCGCTATTGCCAAAGGCAATCAAGAAGAAAAAGGAATTTGAGCTCTCTTAGTTAAAGAAGCTATTATAATTAATAAACTAACAAAAAATAAATAACCATAATTAATATAATAATCAATTAAAATAAAATTTCAAGAACCAAAATTTAATATTCAAATTATAGAAAAAATAATAAATAAATCACCTAAACGATTTAAAATAACTGTTACTAATCCTGATCTATAAGATTTCTTATTTTGATAAAAAATAACTAAACAAAAAGAAACTATCCCCAATCCATCTCAACCCAACAAAATTCTAATTAAATTAGGTCTAATAATTAAAAAAAATATAAATATAATAAAAAAATTTATTAATATCAAAAATCGACTCCTATTTAAATCATAATTTATATATTCTATACTATACAATAAAATTATAGAAGAAATTAAAAAAACAAAAGAAATAAATATTAAAGATATTCAATCAATTAATAAAACATAAAGTACTAAACAAGAATTAAAAAAAAAATATATATATTCAATAAAATACATTTTATCAAAATAAATTAATAATAAACCTAAAGTAAAAAAAACAATAAATATAAAAAAATAAAATAAAAAAAAAAAAAAAAAAAAAAATTATATTTAATTATTTAAATATCTTATAATAATCTTTAATTCCACAAATTAATATTTTAATTAAACTATTTAAATAACAAAATAATTCCATAATTAAAAAAATTAAATTTAAAGGAATTCAATGTATAAATAATAATAAATATTCACTTAAATTAATATAAACTAAATAATTCATATTAAAAAATAACTTACCATATTGAGTATATAAATATAAATAAAGACTATATAAAAACATTAAAATTATAATTAAAAAATATAATATATAAAAATAATCTAATCAAATTATTAATCTAATTAATAAAAATAATTCACCAAATAAATTAAAAGAAGGAGGAAAAGATATATTAGAAGAACATAATAAAAATCATCATAATGAAAGAAAAGGATAAATATTAATTAAACCTTTATTTAAAAATAAACTACGGCTTTTAAAACGTAAATAACAAATATTTCTTAAACAAAATAACCCAGAAGAACATAAACCATGACCAAATATTAAAATTAATGAACCAAAATAACCTCAATTATTTAAAGTTAAAAATCCAATAATTACTAAACCCATATGAACAACAGATGAATAAGCAATTAAAATTTTTAAATCTCTCTGAAAAAAACAAACTAATCTTAAAATTATTATACCAATAAGACATAAAGAAATAAAAAAATAATTTAACTTTAAATTTACTTTAAAAATTAATATTAAAATATGAAAAATCCCAAAACCACCTAATTTCAATATAATCCCAGCTAAAATTATTGAACCACAAATAGGAGCTTCAACATGTGCCTTTGGTAATCAAATATGAAATAAAAATAAAGGCATTTTTACTAAAAAAATCATTATTAAAAACAAATAATAATAAAAATTCAAATTATTTAAATAATCAAAATAATATATAAATAAAAAAATTGAATTATTTAAACTTAATAAACAAGAAAAAAAAGGCAACGAAAAAAAAATTATATAAATAAATAAATAAAATCCAGCCTTAAAACGTTCATATTGATAACCCCAACCATAAATTAAAATAATAACAGGAATTAAATTAATTTCATAAAAAATATAAAACATAATAAAATTATTACTAAAAAAACAAAAATAAAAAATAATTAAAAAAATAAACATTAAAAAATTAAAATAATTTAAATAAATATTTTTTAAATTTAAACTAGAAATATAAACTAATCTAATAATCCAAATACCTAATATAAATATTAAATAAGAAAATATATCTATACCAAATAAATAACTAATATTCAAAAAATAATTGAACATAGGAATCTTAAAATATATAAAAAAAAAAAAAAAAAAAAAAAAATTCTGGGCTAATCATCATCTTTTGATATTTAAGCTAAAAAAAATCATGCTAAATAAAATTAATATTAAAATTATTAACATTGTAAAATTATTAAAGATTTTAAATAATCATTACCATATATACGAACTATTAAAATCAAAATTGTTAAACCTAATACTCTTTCACTAATACAAAAAATAAAAAAAATTAATAATAAAATATATTGTTTAATAAATATTATTAAATTAATTAAAAATAATAAAGATAAAATTAATAATAAATATTCTAAACCTAAAAGCATTATTAATAAATGATTAAAATTAAAAATATAAAATAAGACTCCAGAAAATAACATAAATAATAATACTAAAATAAATAAATTTATCATTTTAATAGTTTAAAAAAAACATTGATATTGTAAATCAAAATTATAAAATTATTTAAAATATAATAATCAGTATAAATATATAAATATATTATCATTAATCTCCAAAATTAATATTTTAATTAAAATATATACTGAATTTTAAAATTTATTTTATTAACTAATTTAATTACAGCAATTATATTAACTATAATAAAATCACCTATTATATCAAACTTAATTATTTTAATTCAAACTATATTATTAACTCTTATAATTAATTTAATTAATAAAACAGCATGAATTTCATTTATAATTTTTATTTTATATATTAGAGGTTTAATGATTATTTTTTTATATATTTCAAGAATTGCTTTTAATGAACTTAATATTAATAAAAATTATAAAAATATTTTATTTAAATTAATCCCATTAATTATAATCATTTTTTATTTTAAACTATATTTTAATATAGAAAATTTTTCCTATGAAAATAAATTTATTTTTGAAGATAACTTTAATTTATTAAATATATTTATTATACCTAATAATCTAATAATTTATTTTATTATATTAATCCTTTTCTTTATATTAATTTTAATTATCTGAATATTAAAAATTAATAAAGGACCAATTCGACAAAAAAAATAATTAATGAAAAAAAATATATTAAAAACTTTATCACCAATACTAAATTTACCAACACCTGCTAGAATTAGTTTTATATGAAATTTTGGATCTTTATTAATAATTTGCTTAATTAATCAAATTTTAACAGGTTTATTTTTAGCCTTCCATTATAAAACAGATATTAATTTAGCATTTCAAAGAATTATTAACATAAACCGAAATATTAATTTTGGATGATTAATTCGATCATTCCATGCTAATGGAGCATCAATATTCTTCATTATAATTTATATTCATATTAGACGAGGAATTTATATAAACTCTTTTAATTTTAAAATAACTTGAATTATTGGAGTAATATTATTATTATTAACAATAATAACAGCTTTTGTAGGTTATGTATTACCTTGAGGACAAATATCATTTTGAGGAGCAACAGTAATTACAAATTTACTTTCAGCAATTCCTTATTTAGGAAATTCAATTGTTATTTGAATCTGAGGAGGTTTTTCAATTAATAATGCAACTTTAACACGATTTTTTTCAATTCATTTTATCTTACCATTTATTATTATCTTATTTACATTCATTCATCTATTTTTTTTACATTTAACAGGATCAAATAATCCATTAGGAATTAATAGTAACTTTGACAAAATTACGTTTTCCCCATATTTTTTAATCAAAGATTTAATAGGATTAATCATATTTATATGAATATTTTTTATTTTAGCTTTAATTTTTCCTTACTTACTTAATGATCATAATAATTTTATTATAGCAAACTCAATAATTACACCTAATCATATTCAACCAGAATGATATTTTTTATTTTCTTATTCAATTCTACGAGCAATTCCTAATAAATTAGGAGGAGTAATTGCATTAATATTATCAATTTTAATTTTATTAATTTTACCCATATTAAATAATAAGAAATTTTTAAGAAATAAGTTCTACCCAATCAATAAAATTTTATTTTGAATATTTATTATAACTTTCTTAATATTAACTTGAATTGGTATAAAACCAGTAGAATACCCATTTATTTCCACAAGTCAAATTTTTACAATAATTTATTTTTCTTATTTCTTTATAAATTTTTACTTAATAAAAATATGAGATAAATTATTAATTTAATAAATCAGTTAATTAATTTAATTTAAAATATTTATTTTGAAAATAAAAAATAGAATTTATTCTATTAACTTAATACTTAAATTAATGATATAAGTTAAATAACTTAATAGCAAAATTAAATATAAATAAAAATAAAGATAAAGGTAAAATTAATTTTCAAATTAAATATATTAATTTATCATAACGAAATCGAGGTAAAAATCCACGTAATCAAATAACTAAAAATATAAACATTAAAATTAAAATATTTAAATAAAATTTATTTATAATTAAACCAAAAAATATTTCACACAACAATATTCCTATAAATATAATTCTTATATACTCAGATATAAAAATAAAAATAAAAGATAAACTTCTAAATTCAATATTAAACCCAGAAACTAATTCTGACTCACCTTCAGAAAAATCAAAAGGAGAACGATTTATTTCAGCTAAAAATCTAATTAATAATAAAATAAAAATTAAAAAAAGAAAAAAAAAAAATTTTATATTAATTTGATAAATATAAAAATCATTTAAATTAAATCTATTAATTAAAAACATTAAATTCATAATAATAATTATTATTCTAACCTCATAAGAAATTATTTGAGAAATAAAACGAATCATCCCTAAAACTGAATAATTAGAATTAGAAGATCATCTAATTATTAAAAAAATATAAACTATTAAACTAGAACAACAAAATATATAAATTAAACCAAAACCTATAATATAATTTATACCAATATAAGGATAAATAAACCAAAAAAAAACAGAAATTAATAAACCTAATAAAGGAGAAAATATAAAAATAATAAAATTTATATTTCTAGGATAATTGACTTCTTTAAAGAATAATTTTAAACCATCACTTATTGGTTGAAAAATTCCCTTAATAAAAAATTTATTAGGACCCTTACGTAACTGAATATAACCTAAAATTTTACGCTCTAATAAAGTAAAAAAAGCAACTCTTATAAAAACTATTAAAAATAAAAATAAAAAATTAATAATTATAATAAATATAAAAATTACTATCTATAATAAAAATTATATAATTAAATTCTAAATTTAACACAATTATCTGCCAAAATAGTCAATTATTAACATTCATTTAATTAAAATTTAATTTAACTATTTAATCCTTTCGTACTAAAATAATTTAATTATTAAAAGATAGAAACCAACCTGGCTTACACCGGTTTGAACTCAAATCATGTAAGAATTTAAAGGTCGAACAGACCTAACACTTAAAATTTTGCACCTAAGATTAATCTTAATTCAACATCGAGGTCGCAAACTAATTTTCAAATTTGAACTTAAAAAATTAATTACGCTGTTATCCCTAAAGTAACTTTTTCCTTTAATTAAAAATTTTAATTCAAATAATCATTAAATAATGTTAAAATTTAAAAAAAGTTTAATAATTTTTTTTATCACCCCAATAAAATAAATTTTAATAAAAAAATATTTATAAACCAAAAAAAATTTAAACTAAAATTTATAAAGTTTTATAGGGTCTTATCGTCCCTTTAAATAATTTAAGCTTTTTTACTTAAAAATAAAATTTTAATTTTATAAATAATAAAGTTTATTTCTCATCAAATCTTTCATTCAAGTCCTCAATTAAAAGACTAATTATTATGCTACCTTTGCACAGTCAAAATACTGCAGCTATTTAATAAATCATTGAGCAGATCCTATATTAAATCAAACTTAATACAATGTTTTTGTTAAACAGATGAAAATAATTTTTGCCGAATTCATAATTTATAAATTTAAATTATACTAATTTAATCATTATTACTATTAATTAAATATTAATTAATAAAATTTAATAAAAAAAATAAATATAAATATAATAAATTAAAATTAAATAAATAATAAATTTTTACAAACTTAAAATAAAAATTTCTATTCCTATAAATTATTAAAATAAATAAATTATTATATAAAAATTTCAAGCTTATCCCTAAAATAATTTAAATTTAAAATATTAATTAATAAAATCAATATAACTTTTAAAATTTTAAATTAAATTTAAATCTTAAATAACTAAATATAATATAACGAATTAAATTTCAAAACCAATATTATTTTTTAAATATTTATAACACAATAAATTAATAATAAAATTAACTCTATAAATTTTGAGAAATTAAAAAAAAATTAAAAATTTTAATTAACCCTGATACAAAAGGTACTAATAAAATTCTTTTTTAAATTTAATAATTTCTTTCACAATACTATTAAACTATAAATCTATAAATTAATTTTTAATTAATACTAAAACCTTAAATAAATAAATTATTTTTATAAAAAATCAAATACAAAAAAATATATTAATAAACTAAATTTAAATAAAGTTTAACAACATCTTATCATTGTAAATGATATACTTAAATTTTAGATATTTATTTTATAAATTAATCTTTCTAAATACACTTTCCAGTACATTTACTTTGTTACGACTTGTCTTATTTTTAATAAGAATGACGGGCAATATGTACATATTTTAGATCTTTATTCATATTAATTAAATAAATAAATTTACTATTAAATCCAATTTCATTTTAATTTTCATCTAAAATTCAAAAATCAAATTTATTGTAACCCATTATATTCTTATTTATAAACCACATCTTGACTTAACATAAATTATAAAAATAATAAAAGAAAATAAATTTTTAAATATATTCATGACAGCGATATATGAATTAATTAAAATAAGTAAAATTAATCGTGGATTATCAATTAATAAACAGGTTCCTCTAATAAGACTAAAATACCGCCAAATTTTTTAAATTTAAAGAACTTAACTATTAATTTTTTAGTAAATTAATTTAAATTTTTATAATAGGGTATCTAATCCTAGTTTTAAATAAAATTTAATAGAATAAAATAATTATAATAATAATATTTAATTAAATTTTACTTTTTAAAAAAAAATTAAATTATAATCTATATTTAATTACTAATAACCAAACTATTTCACTTGTATATTATGTTTAACCGCAACTGCTGGCACATATTTAGTTTATACTTAAATTAATAATTAAATCTAAATTTCTTTAATATTTAATATTTAATACTGAGAATTATTAAAACTCTTTAAGAAATAATTAACAATCAAAAAATTTCATGTATTTTTTTAATTAAATAAAATTTTATAATAAAATAAATTATATTTATATATAAATTAATAATAATACGGTTTAATACTTTTAAATAAAATTAAATCTTTAAAATAAATTGGCATCAAAAATCTTATTAGACTTTTTAAACAAATTCATTATTTTTAAAATATTTTTCTTATTCAGGATTCTTTAACAAAAAGAATCTTCATGCCCCCTATACTGAAATTAATAATTTTAACTAATAATTTATCATCTTTTTTTTAAAAATTATCCATTTTTTTAATTTTCCTATATATATATATATTCAATCAATATCTATATATATTCATATAAGGATTTATATATATATATATATATATATATTAGATGTATAGATTATTATTATCTTATAAGGATTTATATATATATATATATATATATATAATCATATAAGCTATATAGATGTATATTTATATTATATATATATACTATATACATAAGAAATCTATATATGTATACTACTATACATATTAATAAATCCTCTATATACTCTTTCTTCTTCCTTTTTTTTTTTAGAGGGGGAGGGGGCCTCCCCCTCTTCTGACAAATAGAAACGTAACGCCTCATTAAAACATTTTTTTTTAAAAAATTTATGACTTTTTTTCAAATCAATTTATAAACCATAAAACATTTTTTTATTAAATAATATTTTAA